ATTAACGTTAACGGATTTTTTCTTTCTTTCCTTTTTTTATTTCTATAGTGGAGATAGTCGCACGTAATGACAGATCACGGCCATATTATTAAAAGCTTGTGGTAAGAATGGGTTTCGCTCTAGGGCCCGAAAATAATATTCCAAAGCTTTCGTATGTTCCCCGTTACTTGTGTGGATAAGGCCTATGTTATAGAGTATATAACTTCGATCATAAGGATCAATTTCTAGTCGCATAGCTTCATAATAATTCTGTAAAGCTTCCGCATAATTTCCTTCGGATTGAGCCGACATCCGTTACGGTCGTCATTCGATTCAAAGAATCTCCGTTTCAGAACCGTACATGAGATTTTCATCTCATACGGCTCCTCCTTTATGTGCATAATGATAATAATACATGGAATCAAAAAGACTGAAATATTCTCATTATAAACTAAGCGGGGCTGGTGTTTTTACAAGAAATCTCTAGCCAACCTTCTTGTAGAAGATCTTTCCGTAACATTAAGCATGTTGGTATTAGATAAAAAAAAGTTACTCCAACAATTTCTTTGTCTTCAACGCCCTTAAATTTGCAGGAATTAGTCACTTCAACAGTCTTCGATGGTTATACGGGTATCCAAAATACGAACGAGATGGATGTTTGTTGTCCCAACCATTGTTAGTCCCGATCCTGATAAGGAAAAGGGATAATTTATAACAAAGTTTTCGTGTGTTGATTCCTAGGAGTAGTGCTTCTTCCCCTATGCACCCTATTGGTACTAGTGGAGTAGGGTTGACCTAACCCATAGGTGTAACCTTTCGCTCAATACTCTAGAATCGACAATTGAAGCATCTGAGGCTGCATTAATCGGGGATACACGACAGAAGGCGTTGTTTTATTTACAAACTTCACCTTCAACAAGCGTAGATTTATTTCCATAATTTTTTTCTTCCTATCCCGAATAATGTTGTCTTTCTCTTAAGACTGAGAGCGGTAAAAATAAAAAAATAAAAAAAATAATCAAATCGCACCATCTCTGTAATAGGTGAATGCCTCTTTTTCTCCCGAAGTTGTCGGAATTATTCGTAATAAGATATTGGCTACAATTGAAAAGGTTTTATCAATAAAATTTCCATTTATCCCAGATCTAGACATAGGTGTATTAATCCATTCTATAATTTATTTTAATTCCCTTTCGTGAGAAAACAATCCCACAAACAAAGGAATTGTGCAGTACGAAATAACATAAAAACGGATTCATTAAAAAGGAAGACCTTTTACTCAAATTGTTTCTTTTTGACAGGAATCAATAAAAAAAATCCGGGGGCGGTTCATGAATTTGGAATAAATTTATGGGTTAAGAAGTTGGAGTAAAGAGTTGTTGTTGAAAAATCTAAAACTGGAAAGAAATTTTATAATTTTTATGAAAATTGAATAATAGTGTAAACTAAATAGAATCATGATTTAAAGGTATCCATTAAACACAGTCTAAAAAAAATATATCGATCATTGGATTCGTTTCAATTGAGTGATTTAATCCGGTATAAATATTAGAAAGGGCGGAAACACCATCTTCGCAAACATGAATAGATATATATCCTTATTTTACAATTTTTCCCAAAAAGGATTTATCTTTATCCCCAGCCTCGGAGGACTCGGAGGAAGGGTTTTTCTTTGATGAAAAGTTTTCTATTTTTAGAGTTAAAATTGAATGTACATAATACCTATCCAAAATAATATGAATGACTCACTATTCACTCGGTTTTTGGGCCATAATCATTATGTAGGAGAGATGGCCGAGTGGTTCAAGGCGTAGCATTGGAACTGCTATGTAGACTTTTGTTTACCGAGGGTTCGAATCCCTCTCTTTCCGTACTCGTCAACTAATTCACCAATGTTACTGACTGCAATGCATCAAATAAGAATGGATACTCCAACAGTTAAACCCTTCTTTGATATAGATTATCTATTCCTACCCCGAATTTCTGTGGTACGAAAAATACTGGACAAAATCGACAAGGAATGAAAATACCCTACCGATCTATGATACATGAATAAGAGAAAAATCCCCAGATGAAATCCCTTACCTTACTTACCCCGGGTCCCTTTACTTAAGCCAAAATGAAGGGGGCAAAATTGCCCGAACCCTTGTTATTTTAGTTATGGTTAAGTCTGACGAGAGTAATATTCTACAACTAGCAATTCGTTTATTTTCAAACCGACCCATTTACTATCTATTATTTGATTGACTAATCCCTCATATTGGAATGGGTGAAGAGTCAAATGTTTTGGTAATTCCTCACGGGGGGGTGAATCAAGATAATTTTGAATCAGAGCCCTGGATTTTTGCTCATCCCTCACTGTAATAATATCTCGGGGTTTGCAGCGATAACTTGGTATATCTACTATACGACCATTAACTAAAATATGTCTGTGGTTAACTAATTGGCGGGCTTGAGGAATAGTCGAAGCCATACCTAATCGAAAAAGGATGTTATCTAAACGCATTTCAAGTAATTGTAGTAAAACCTGACCTGTTGACCCTTTGGCTTTTCCGGCGATCCGAACGTATTTAAGTAATTGTTGTTCTGTAAGACCATAATGAAAGCGCAATTTTTGTTTTTCTTCTAAACGAATACGATATTGAGATTTTTTGCCGGGGCGCGATTGGTTTCTAAGATCGCTTCCGGCTCTAGGCTTTTTACTAGTTAGCCCCGGTAAAGCCCCCAGACGACGGATTTTTTTGAAACGAGGTCCTCTGTAACGCGACATAAAGACTCCTTATTTTTTATGAAATTTCATAAAACAAAATTAAAACTAAACTAAAATATGATAAATTAAGCGAAATTTACTGAAGTATTACAAAGAATAAATAATTAGAGGAATTGTATCAATATCCGTACCTTATTGTATATAAATAATTGTATTATATAAATAAAAAGAATTTAAAATAATAAAAATTTAGGGTTCTTTTCTTATCTTAATTGATTTGTTCTACAGAGACCGAACTCCTCCAATCCAATTTTTATTCATAATTGGAAGTTCCTACGAAATAATAGAAATAGATCAGTGACCCTTGGGAAAAGGGAAAGAAGTTTTTCACTTTGATTTCACATTATCAATTAAATTATGTAAAAAATCAAACAAATGGAGAAAAGCCGGCTATCGGAATCGAACCGATGACCATCGCATTACAAATGCGATGCTCTAACCTCTGAGCTAAGCGGGCTCGCATAACATAAATTGTACACATATACTAATTTAGTAAACTACTGAGATATTAATTGTTCATTCTTAGCTATTTCATAAGAAATATTATTTATATAAAAATAAATATATAAAATATATATATATATAAAATATATATATATAAAGAATATTTCCAAAAATATTGGATATTTGAATATTAAATTTCGATCTATTTCTCAAATATATGTTTATCGATAATTAATATCTTAATTAGCTTAATTAAATAGTAAGATTTTTTTTTTACTATTCTATAGTACTATGTTTTTTTGATATTTTATTATATTTCATATATATTATATATGAAATATATTTTCATTTTTTTATATATTTTATTTAGAATTATCTTCTAATTATAAATTAACGGAATGATTGTTTATAGCCATTTTATTAGTTATGGCTAGTAATTAAATTTAAAATTAATAATACTCAAATTTTCCTTTTTTTTGTTATGTTATAAAGGGTCTGCCCTAAGAAAAGGATAAGAATAAAATGAAAGATAAAAGTGTAATTCAGATCATAATGAAACACTCCTCTGGTTTCATTCGAAAAGGCGAAAGCTAAGATGAAAAAAAAAAAAAAAGAATCGACCGTTCAAGTATTCAAAATTGCACGTATAGAAATAGGGGCATATCTAAGTATAATAAATATATTATATATAGTATAATATATATGTTATGCGGTATATATCTATATTGAATTTCTGATATAGAAATGTGATATAGAAATGATAGAATCATTTCTGATTGGACCAAATACTGGTCTCCGATAGAGATCAAAGAAAATAGACAAGAAATCAAATAGTAGAAAACACTTTTCAATATAGGAACCGGTATCTAATGAATTCAACGGTTCCAGCATAATATAAATGAAAGAAAAAAGGGTGACGGCATCATAATGTGATCCTAATCACATCACAAAACAAAAAAGGGGATATGGCGAAATTGGTAGACGCTACGGACTTAATTGGATTGAGCCTTGGTATGGAAACCTACCAAGTGAGAACTTTCAAATTCAGAGAAACCCTGGAATTAAAAATGGGCGATCCTGAGCCAAATCCTGTTTTATTAAAACAAACAAGGGTTTCATAAACCGAGAATAAAAAAGGATAGGTGCAGAGACTCAATGGAAGCTGTTCTAACAAATGGAGTTGGCTGCATTGTGTTAGTAAAGGAATCCTTACATCGAAACTTCCGAAAGGATGAAGGATAAACCTATATGCATACGTATAGTACTGCAATACTATCTCCAAATGATTAATGACGGCTCGAATCTGTATTTTTTTATATTTATATGAAAAACGAAAGAATTGTTGTGAATCGATTAAAAATTGAAAAAAGAATCGAATATTCATTGATCAAATCATTCACTCCATCATAGTCTGATAGATCTTTTTAAGAATTGATTAATCGGACGAGAATAAAGATAGAGTCCCATTATACATGTCAATATCGACAACAATGAAATTTATAGTAAGAGGAAAATCCGTCGACTTTAGAAATCGTGAGGGTTCAAGTCCCTCTATCCCCAAAACGAAACGGTTGACTCCCTAATTATTTATCTTTTATCATTTTGTTAGCGATTCAAAATTCGTTATGTTTCTCATTCATTCTACTCTTTCACAAACGGATCTGAGCGGAAATTTTTTTCTTATCACAAGCCTCGTGTGTTATATATATGATACACGTACAAACGAACATCTTTGAGCAAGGAATCCCCATTTAAAATTTAATTTGAATAATTAACAATATATATCATTACTTGTACTGAAACTTAG